CACATACAATACGACCAGTTGCTTCGCGTGGGTTTTCATAACCCTGCTGTGCAAAAATCGGATATGCATTTGAAATGGATGCCCAAGTTATTATACATATCATAAGTGATACGGAAATGGAAAAAGTAATCTCTTCCTTTATCCAAGAAAAAGTTTTGCGAGTTTGCATGGTCCAATCATTGATCCTGAAAATTTCTACAATAAAATTAGGTAGGTCGCTAGTATAGTTCCCTATCCACGATACTGGTAGTTAAAGATTCTAATTGGATTTTTAGATCATTTTTCAGTCATTCATTGAATGATAAATCACTACAAGTGACGGAGATACACGATTTAAATAACGGAAAATCAAATATTTCAAAATTGTATCGATAATGACTGGAAAAGTGGAAACAAGGCCAGATATAATTTCATCGTTATGAGCAAATCCAAAATCTTTATAAACGGAACCAATCATTAGTTCCCAACCGTGGGGTGAATGGAATCCTATACATAAATCGGTTAATAAAAGAATGGAAAAAGCTTTTATTGTGTCACTTAAGTTATATAGGAATTCTTGAACCCAAGAATTAAGAAAAAAAAGTTCTTCATTACTTAGAATAGAATAACCACTTACAATAACGAAAGAAATTATATTTGTCGAGAAGTGAAAAATTGTATGGATACGACCCTCATTGTGTATTTTGATCAATTGTATCGTTTGTTTCTGGATTCCGATAGGAAACTTTTGTAGATGTATTTCCGGATATTCTTTTATTATTTCGTCCAAGCGAGCGAGCTCCTCTAATTCTATAAATTTTTCTAGAAAAAATTTTTCTTGGATATCATTTAAAAAAATTTCGGATTTACTAGTATTACACCAATTAATAACCCAAGATTCGAAACTTTTTTTAAATAAAAAGGAGATCAACCAGGGAAAAAAAACTATATATATAATATATAGAAGGGGGATAAATGTGTTTTTTTTTTTTTTCATTTTTCGTATGTGAATTTGAAATGAACGCACCTCATTTATCGATTCTATATGATCTAATATTTCTATCAAGTATAAGTTCTCTTCCAAGACTTCAAACTTATGAATCTATTCGCTGTTTGTTTTTATTTGTAAGCCAGTGGTTAGTCCTTGAATTTTGAAAGATGACAGAATACAAAAAAAAATAGCCTAAAATAAAAAAAGTACACAAATGAAGAAAAAAATATTCTTTGTAGATATTTCAATTGCTCAATTTCGAAACAATTCGCCCTTTTCCATAAATGTCCCCAAGAGCGACTCAAAATTCGGATTTAGAGAAAAAATATTCCGTTCTATCAACAAAACTAATATTTTATTTCGAAAAAAATGGCCAATTTCCCCCTATCTCCCAGGAATAATTAACAAAGATTTATGAAGAATATTGGGATGTGATAATAAAAAATGAGTGGTAAAAGCAAAAGAAGACAGAACGGTTATCATTCTAAGTGGTTCAGCCCTTTGCTCATTAAAGAAGACAAAAAAAAGATAAAAAGAACCCTCGACTGACAAATGACAAAATAAAGTAGAGATAATTTACAAGATAGAATGATACCTAACCTACCCATTTCAAATATTGAACATAATAAAGAGAATTTCTCGCTATTTTATTCCGAAATGCTTTGTTTTGATCTATAAGATGGGTTTCTTTTGTTTATTTCTTACTTGTTTTGTTATTGGATTTAGTGAATTTAAAGAATTGTGATGAAATTCCAGTTAAGTTATGCTATATAAGTTTTGCTATAAAAAAAGAGGACTCTTGTATTTTTTCGCTAAAATGTTCATTCTTCAGCTCATTTTAAAATACTTTAATTGGTACACGCAAAAAATAGGCCAATTCCGCTACTTTTTGCTCAATTTCTCGTGGAGTCAAATTCTCATCAGTACGAGTCAAAGGAATAGCCCCTCGCCCTCTGATTTCGATATAAGGGATACGCCGAGCATAAATACCCTCTTTAACTTCTATTCTAATAGACTGAATATCTTTCATAAGGAATCGAAGTAAAATGCGACGATTTTTTCCAGGAAATCCCCATCGAAAAATACATACTATTCCTTCTTTTCTATCGAATCGATCATAACCCCCACCTACATTCCACAAAATTGTGCACCACAAATAACAACTAATAAATAGACCTGCGATCCCATAGAAAGACATCACGATCCCTTGTGGAAAAAAAAGTATTTGCTGAGAGTAAAATAAAGATATGAAACTTTTTCCAAGATAACTGGAAATTCCAACCAATAAAAAACCCAATGAACCTAAAAAAAGTAGAAAAGCCCAGCAGAAATTACTTATTTTTCGAGACCCCACTATAAGTTCTATCCATATATGTTCTGATCGCCAACTCATACTAGATCCAGTTGCTTTTTATTGGAAGTGGGAGACTAGCCCATTTGATTTGCCTTTCTGTTTTTTTTTTCTGTTTCCGAAATAATTTCCATCAACTCGCACTATTTTGATGTGAATCTTTAGGAGGAATTCATCGAATTCATTAGATTAACAAATAAAGTAGCCTCATCCTATGATCTCCTATCTACACATATATAACATGTTATATCGTATTAGATTATATCATATTAGACTAACTAGATATCCGTAGTAGGATCTAAATCTAGGCCTTGAAAAATAAATAAATGAAATCAAATCTACTTTCATCGTACCTAATCGGATCTAAAAAATTTTGTTTTTTTGAACATGAAGAGATAAAGAAGCCATTGCAATTGCCGGAAATACTAAGCCCACTAAAGGGACAAAAATGGAGGGTAAGTTGTTGAGAATTGTCATAGAATGGGCACCTCAATTTAATATTTGTACCTACTTTTTTTTTCTTCTAATATTTTTTTCTTCTAATTGGTAATTGGAATTTTTATTTCATTTTTCTATTATTATTCTATTTCATTTTTCTATTATTGTTCTATTTAGATTAGAATATTTCTATTCTAATAATTAGAATATTCTTTTCTATTATTTTTCTATTATTTTATATTAGAATTTTTATTAGAATATTCTAGAATTATTAATTCTATATATTAATTCTATATTTGTATTAGAATATTCTAATATTTTTCAAATTTATTAATTATTCTATTTATATATTTTCTATTTTTATTATTCTTTAATTAATTTATTCTTTAATTAATATTGAATTTCTATTAATTCTTTCTCTTATTTCGTATTAATTCTTATCTTATTAATTAATTATTATATCTTAATAATTCTTATATTACTATTACGAATTGTTATATTACTAATCTAATTATTTAGTAATTATTTGAATTATTCGTAATACTAATTAGTTTATTAGTAATTATTCCAAAGAGAATTTTCGAATCACTAAGATTTGTATATAATACAATTAGACTAAGTATATCTAAATGAGCATATATAATTCTAATAAAATAAAGCGTAAAGAGTATCGAACTAATTAAGTGACTTTTTTGTATTTCTACATGAAATATATATGATAATCCACCTATTTGTTATTCTTCTTTATATTATCTTTTTTTCTATTATTTTTTTTTCTTGTCTTATAACTTTCTTTTTTATTTTAGTAAATTTTTAGTAAAATAAAAAAGAAGGAGTTTTTTTGCTTATAAATTCCCAAACACTTCGTTACAATTTCGAATCCGATCCAAAATTTTGTCTTTAGCAAAAAGAGGGGATTATCACGAGATATATATAAATATAGGAGACTCTGCTTTTTTCTATTTTTGTATGCAGAAGTAAGAAAAGAAGATGAAATTCGGTTTATTTTCCATTTTACCTTGCCGAACTTTTTTTTACGGAAAAAAGAATTCACTCTTTTTTCTTGTTGATAGAAAAAAGAGTGAATATCAGCCAAAAAATTATCTGGATGATTCTTTCTACAATTTACTCTTATGTCACATAAAAATGCATTCTTCGTGTTTTTGTTTTCATTCCAATAAAAAAATACCTGTTCGCCAGAAAAAAAAATTAACTAATTTCAATTTAATTAACTTTAATTAAGTTAAGGCTCTACTTGATTTAGGATTCAAAGGCAAAAAATCATGGAGCTGAAGTAACTCATTCAAAACGCCCTTTAAAAGATTACGTGGTACGATTGAATCGAATAAGCCCTTATGGAATAAAAATTCGGCCAATTGGGAACCTTCAGGTACTGTCTTATTCAATGTTTGTTCAATTACTCGTTTACCGGCAAATGCAATATAGGCGTTAGGTTCAGCAATAATGATATCTCCCAACATCCCAAAACTAGCTGTCACCCCACCAGTTGTAGGAGACGTAAGGATTGATACATAAAATAACTTTTTATTCGATTGATAATCATATAAAGCAGAAGATATTTTAGCCATTTGTATCAAGCTCAAACTTCCTTCTTGCATTCGTGCTCCTCCGGAAGCACACACTAAAATAAGAGGTAAAAATTGATTGGTAGCATACTCGATCAAACGCGTAATTTTCTCACCTACTACGGATCCCATACTACCCCCCATAAACTGAAAATCCATAACCCCAACTGCTATGGGAATTCCATTTAATTGACCTGTGCCTGTTTGAACAGCCTCGGTTAATCCTGTACTTCTTTGATAAGAATCAATACGATCTTTATAAGGTTCCTCTTCTGAATGAAATTCAATGGGATCCAGAGATAGCATGTCTTCATCCATAGGATTCCAAGTTGCTGGGTCAATCAAAAGTTCAATTCTATCTGAACTACTCATTTTCAAATGATATCCACAGTGTTCACAAAGATTCATTTTTGCCTTCAAAAATTTCTTATAATTTAATCCATAACAATTTTCACATTGAACCCATAAATCCTTGTATTTTTGAGTTATATCAAGATCATTAGAACTTTCTCTTATAGCTAAATCGCTACCATTCGTGCTATTTATTAGACTGGCACTCTCGTTTTCACTACTATTTCCGTTTTCACCACAAATGGAACTATAAATGTAACTTTCGCTATAATTGTTACTACCACTAAAAATAGAACTATCAATA